AAAGGAATTCAAATACAAATTGCAGGACGTATCGACGGAAAAGAAATTGCACGTATCGAATGGATCAGAGAAGGTAGAGTTCCCCTCCAAACCATTGACGCAAAAATAGATTATTGCGCCTATACGGTTCGAACTATATATGGGGTTTTAGGTATAAAAATTTGGATATTTATAGACGAGGAATAGAATAATAAAGCTTTACTTGTCTTTCCCTTCTATCCCTTCTATCCAATGACGGAACTCAAAAGAAAAACAAAAAATTAAAATTCTATAAGGTTGAATAAAAATTCGATTGACCCCCTTTGGCCGAATTGCTATGCTTAGTGTGTGACTCGTTGGTTTTTGTTAGGATTCCGATAAAATATTAACAAACCATAACCAAAATATGAACAAATAACTATAGAACTACTAACTAACTCATCGCTTCAAATTATCTGGATCCAAGGAAGCAGTCAAGATATGATATATTGGTCTTATCATTGCAGCAACTGAACGCGCTTTGGCATAAACAAAAGAAACAGCAATCCGATTATGAGTTGGAAGCGAAAGGATATGGATAAATGGAAGGTGAGAGAAAGGTATAAAAATCTATCAATGATCTATAATTCCATTCCAATATGTAAGGTCTATGAATCGTCTCATATTCATAAAGGGCAGTGTAATAAAGCATCATCATCTATCATTATATGATAGCACAAAAATTAAGAGCCTCGGGCCAATAAAGACTAAGAACATTGACTAAAAAAAAAATTAAGTAAAAGCTCCGTTGTCAAATTCAGGCCTAACCATTAATCAAGAAGCGGTGGGAACGATGGAACCTGTGAATACAGAAGATTCAATTGAAAATGAATACACATGATTCAGCGGGCGGGATGGCGGAATAAACCATAAATCAATTCATCTATTCTGAGAAGTCATGAACTAACCCTAAAACAAAAATAGATATAGATATTGAAAGAGTAAATATTCGCCCGCGACATTTTTTTCTTATTGAATTGTTAAAATATAGGTGATCTGGTACGATAAAAGAGAAAACAAACCAAGGATTTGTTATAACTATATTTTTAAAACTTATTAAAATAATTTTATTTATCTATTTCTATTCAATTTAAAATTAAATTGAATAGAAATAGATAAATCAATCTATATTCTTTTGTTTGGATCATTTCATTCGCGAGGAGCCGGATGAGAATAAATTCTCATGTCCGGTTCTGTAATAGGGATGGAATTGAAAAAGAACCATCCACTATAACCCCAAAAGAACTCGATTCCGTAAACAACATAGAGGAAGAATGAAGGGAATATCTTATCGAGGTAATCATATTTGTTTCGGCAGATATGCTCTTCAGGCACTTGAACCTGCTTGGATCACATCTAGACAAATAGAAGCAGGGCGTCGGGCAATGACACGAAATGCGCGTCGTGGTGGAAAACTCTGGGTACGTATATTTCCAGACAAACCAGTTACAGTGAGACCTGCGGAAACACGTATGGGTTCGGGGAAAGGATCCCCCGAATATTGGGTAGCTGTTGTCAAACCAGGCCGAATACTTTATGAAATAAGCGGAGTAACAGAAAAAATAGCCAGAAAAGCTATCTCAATAGCGGCATCCAAAATGCCTATACGAACTCAATTTATTATTTCAGAATAAGAATGTAGAAACAAACGTTGGAATAAAAAAATAACCGACAGTTTTTTGTTTTGGACAAATAATATTTCTTTTTATTTTTTCGCCTTTGCATTGAAAGATTCAAAAATGATATGATTCAACCTCAAACCCATTTGAATGTAGCAGACAACAGCGGGGCTCGAGAATTGATGTGTATTCGAATCATAGGGGCTAGCAATCGTCGATATGCTCATATTGGTGACATTATTGTTGCTGTGATAAAAGAAGCAATACCAAATATGCCCTTAGAAAGATCAGAAGTGATCCGAGCTGTAATTGTACGTACCCGCAAAGAACTCAAACGCGACAACGGGATGATAATACGATATGATGACAATGCTGCAGTTATTATTGATCAAAAAGGAAATCCAAAAGGAACTCGAGTTTTTGGTGCAATCGCCCGAGAGTTGAGACAGTTAAACTTTACAAAAATCGTTTCATTAGCTCCCGAGGTCTTATAAACCACGCGATATAGGAGGCTATTTGAAAAAAATATAGTAGTAGATTGTGTATCACGTATATACCTTTACTTTTTACAAAAAAAAGAATAAAAGCATGTTGATTATATCAAAAGTCGGAGCACCACTAATTTTAGGTCATCATGAGTAGGGACACCATTGCTGATATAATAACCTCGATACGAAATGCTGACATGAATAGAAAGGGAACGGTTCGAATAACATCTACTCGAATCACGGAAACCCTTGTTAAAATACTTTTACGAGAAGGTTTTATCGAAAACGTGAGGAAACATCAGGAAAAAAACAAATATTTTTTGGTTTTAACTATACGACATAGAAGAAATAGGAACGGGCCATATACAAAATTTTTAAATTTAAAACAGGTCAGTCGTCCTGGTCTACGGATCTATTCTAACTACCAACGACTTCCTAGAATTTTAGGTGGAATGGGGATTCTAATTCTTTCTACTTCTCGAGGTATAATGACAGACCGAGAGGCTCGACTAGAAAGAATTGGCGGAGAAATTTTATGTTATATATGGTAATCTTTCTGCTATGCGAATTGGATCTGAAACTTCCTATTTTGAAAAAAAAAAGAAAGGATGGGTTGTCTAATATCACTCCTCCTTCATTAGTTGATACTTTAAGGGGGGGTTGCCAGGAATGAAAGAAGAAAAATTGATTCATGAAGGTTTAATTGTGGAATCACTTCCTAACGGCATGTTCCGGGTTCGTTTAGATAATGAGGATCTCATTCTAGGTTATGTTTCAGGAAGGATACGCCGTAGTTTTATAAGAATCCTACCGGGGGATAGAGTTAAAATTGAAGTAAGCCGTTATGATTCAAGCAGAGGACGTATAATTTATAGACTCCGTAACAAGGATTCAACCGATTAAGTTGTTTTTCAACTTCTACACTCCGGAATACAATTTGAGATTGAAAATTTCAAGAAAGTTATTTTCTTCCAAGAAATATATTCGGAATTAAAGTAAGGAATAAAAAATATGAAAATAAGGGCCTCCGTTCGTAAAATTTGTGAAAAATGTCGCCTAATTCGTAGGCGGGGACGAATTATAGTAATTTGTTCCAACCCGAAACATAAACAACGACAAGGATAATCAGTCTACTAATAAAGGTGGCGTTATAACGGACTCGATGTACAAATAAAAAAACGAAAGGATTTGTTTTGACATGACATGGATATCTCCATATATCTCTGACTCATATTTATGAGACGATCAAATATGGCAAAACCCATACCAAAAATTGGTTCACGTAGGAATAGGCGTATTAATTCACGTAAGAGTGCACGTAAAATACCAAAGGGAGTTATTTATGTTCAAGCCGGTTTCAACAATACCATTGTGACTGTTACAGATGTACGAGGTCGAGTGGTTTCGTGGGCCTCCGCCGGCACCTGTGGTTTCAAAGGCGCAAAAAGAGGGACACCATTTGCTGCTCAAACCGCAGCAGGAAACGCTATTCGTAAAGTAGTAGATCAAGGTATGCAACGAGCAGAAGTAATGATAAAGGGTCCTGGTCTTGGAAGGGATGCAGCATTACGAGCTATTCGTAGAAGTGGCATACTATTAAGTTTCGTACGGGATATAACCCCCATGCCGCATAATGGCTGTCGACCCCCTAAAAAACGACGTGTGTAAAAATAAACTTAAACTAATACAATATTAAACTAATACAATAAAGGGATGATTTCAAGAGAAATAAATGACTCAACGATCTGATCTATTATCTATAATATTACTATGGTTCGAGAGAAAATAAGAGTATCTACTCGGACACTGCAGTGGAAGTGTGTTGAATCAAGAACAGATAGTAAACGTCTTTATTATGGACGCTTTATTCTATCTCCACTTATGAAAGGTCAAGCTGACACAATAGGGATTGCGATGCGCAGAGCTTTGCTTGGAGAAATTGAAGGAACATGTATTACACGTGCAAAATCTGAGAAAATACCACACGAATATTCTACTATAGTAGGTATTCAAGAATCAGTACATGAAATTTTAATGAATTTGAAAGAAATTTTATTGAGAAGCAATTTATATGGAACCTGTGACGCGTCTATTTTTGTTAGAGGACCTCGATGTGTAACTGCTCAAGATATCATCTCACCACCGTATGTGGAAATCGTTGATACTACACAGCATATAGCTAACTTGACGGAACCAATAGATTTGCATATTGAATTACAACTCGAGAGGAATCGCGGATATCGTATAAAGACGCCAAACAACTTTCAAGACGGGAGTTATCCTATAGATGCTGTATTCATGCCTGTTCGAAATGTGAATCATAGTATTCATTCGTATAGTAATGGTGATGAAAAAGAAGAGATCCTTTTTCTCGAAATATGGACAAATGGGAGTTTAACTCCTAAGGAAGCACTTTATGAAGCCTCTCGGAATTTAATTGATTTATTTATTCCCTTTCTATATGCGGAAAAAGAAAACTTCCATTTAGAGGATAATCAAAACAGTGTTACTTTAACCCCTTTTTTATTTCATGCTAGGTTGACTGAACTAAGAAAAAAAAAAAAAAAAATAGCATTGAAATCAATTTTTATTGATCAATTAGAATTGCCTCCCAGGATCTACAATTGCCTCAAAAATTCCAATATACACACATTATTGGACCTTTTGAATAACAATCAAGAAGATCTTATGAAAATTGAGCATTTTCGCATAGAAGACGTAAAACAAATATTGGGCACTCTAGAAAAGCATTTCACAATTAATTTACCTAAAAAGAAGGTTTAAATTCTGTATTTCTTTACTTTTTTTGAGAATTCAAAACCAATCCAAGAATCAAGTCGTTTTTTAGCGCTACCCGTATTTTTCGGAATAACTC